TCAGTACCAAATCTGTATTGATAATTACATTGTAAGTGGTAATGACAATTCCAGTAACAATAATTCCAGTAACGAGAATTCCAGTAACGAGAATTCCAGTAACGAGAATTCCAGTAACGATTACATTTCTAGTTCCATTTCTAGTCAAAGTGAAAATAGTAGTCAAAACGAGGATATCACAACGAGTGATCAAACTATACCAGAAAGTTCTACTCATATGGGTGTAACTCAACAATACCGGCATTTGTGGGTTCAATGCGAAAATTGTTATGGATTAAATTATAAGAAATTTTTTAAATCAAAGATGCATCTTTGTGAACAATGTGGATATCATTTGAAAATGAGTAGTTCAGATAGAATCGAACTTTTGATCGATCCGGGCACTTGGGAGCCTATGGATGAAGACATGGTCTCTCTGGATCCCATTGAATTTCATTCGGAGGAGGAGCCTTATAAAAATCGTATCGATTCTTATCAAAGAAATACAGGATTAACCGAGGCTGTTCAAACAGGCAGAGGGCAACTAAACGGTATTACCGTAGCAATTGGGGTTATGGATTTTCAGTTTATGGGAGGTAGTATGGGATCCGTAGTCGGGGAGAAAATTACCCGTTTGATTGAATACGCTACTAAAGAATTTCTACCTCTTATTATAGTGTGTGCTTCCGGAGGGGCACGCATGCAAGAAGGAAGTGTGAGCTTGATGCAAATGGCTAAAATATCTTCTGCTTTATATGATTATCAATCAAATAAAAAGTTATTCTATGTACCAATTCTTACATCTCCTACTACCGGTGGGGTGACAGCTAGTTTTGGTATGTTGGGGGATATCATTATTGCCGAACCCAATGCCTACATTGCCTTTGCGGGTAAAAGAGTAATTGAACAAACATTGAATAAAACAGTACCCGAGGGTTCACAAGCGGCCGAGTATTTATTCCAGAAAGGCTTATTCGATCTAATCGTACCACGTAATCCTTTAAAAAGCGTTCTGAGTGAGTTATTTCAACTACACACTTTCTTTCCTTTGAATCAAAATTAGAACATTAAGTTCAATTATTTTGAGCAAACAAGTAATTAGTTTATCGGAATCCAAGTTAAAATTAGACGAATGGGGTTTTCTTTGTTGGCATAAGATCTAATTATATAAAGAATAAAAAGTCACAGAAAATCCGCCCCTTTTTCTATATTCCTGATTATTGATCAAGAAGCCTCTATTAACAAGATAAAAGATGAAATTCTTATTTTCGTGAAATTAGGCAAATCAAAAAAATATACTCTTCTCGTCATATATAATGAAAATCTATAAAATATAGAATTTTTTCTTTTTTTTATATCTTACGATAATCCTATTTTGACTAAGAATCCCTGATGGATGGGATTCTAACAAACCCTTCAATATATTCAATATAAATAGAATCTAATTCATTTTTAAGAAACTTTTTGCTTAGTAAATGAAATTCGAAGACAAGAGCAAAAAATGAAGAAAATAATATCTCATCCATATCCTTTCAAATCTTTCATGTAGAAAGATCAAAAACTACATTATATACTCACTTAGATAGATACTTATATTTATACTTAATAGCTATTAAGTAATAATAATAATTCCAATTTAGAATTATCAAATTATAATAAGATATCTTTATATATAATAAGATATCTTTATATTATAAATATAAAATATAAATAATAATAACAGGTACAAATAGTAAATCGAGGTAGCCATTCTATGACAACTCTTAACTTTCCCTCTGTTTTGGTGCCTTTAGTAGGCCTAGTATTTCCGGCAATCGCAATGGCTTCTTTATTTCTTCATGTTCAAAAAAACAAGATTGTTTAGAGCCGATGGCACAAAATCTCATCTATTTTTTTTTTTCAAAACTGACGCTTGTATCATAACACAGATATCTATTTAGCAAAATATGGTATAAGCGGCTTCCGCCGAAAAACTCTTATGTCTCCAGAAAATGCTATAGGGATCAATGGATTCTAGCTATTTTCAAATAGACCCGAATTGACGGATAGCTGAACTGTAAAGTTGGTCTATCTATTTGGCTATCTTTAGTGAGATCGTACGAAGGGTATGTTATTAGTTTAGATCTAACGAATTTAATGAATTACTCCTAAAGGATCACATCAAACTAGTGCTAGTTGATGCGAGTTACTTCGGAAAAAAAAAGGACTAAAGTCAAATTCATTTGGGGTATTCTCTCAATTCCAAAAAAATCAACTGGATCAAGTATGAGTTGTCGATCAGAACATATATGGATAGAACCTATAACGGGGGCTCGAAAAACAAGTAATTTCTGCTGGGCTGTTATCCTTTTTTTAGGTTCATTAGGATTCTTGTTGGTTGGAACCTCGAGTTATCTTGGTAGAAATTTGATATCTTTATTTCCGTCTCAGGAAATAGTTTTTTTTCCACAAGGAATTGTGATGTCTTTCTACGGAATCGCGGGTCTTTTTATTAGCTCCTATTTATGGTGCACAATTTCGT